TTGTAGAGCCGTATGCAATGCATAATGCCCGTACGGTTGTTCGATTCTATCTTTTTTTCTTGTTATTGTTTTATCTTTCTTTTATCTTCCCCTCATCATGCCAAATAGAGAAACCTTTTATTATCTTATATCATCAGGGTAATGATCCATCAACCTGCTGGTTCTTTTTCTGAAGTAGCAACGGGAGAATTCATCCTGGAAGTGGGAGAACTGCTGAAACTACGTGAAACCCTGACAAGGGTTTATGCACAAAGAACGGGCAAACCCCTATGGGTTGTCTCCGAAGACATGGAAAGAGATGTTTTTATGTCAGCAACAGAGGCCCAAGCTTATGGAATTGTTGATCTTGTAGCGGCTGAATGATAATAGCCTGGATTTCGCGTCAATTCGTGATTTGAAATTACCCCTGCCGAGTTTCATATTAATATTCTATGACTTTTATTTACTATTCTATTGAATAAAAGGAATTCATAATCATGCGGTTAGGATCGATCTAAACCAGCCCATTATGTATATGATTCAACATGCCAACGATTAAACAACTTATTAGAAATACAAGACAGCCAATTAGAAATGTCACAAAATCCCCCGCGCTTCGGGGATGCCCTCAGCGTCGAGGAACATGTACTAGGGTGTATGTGCGACTCGTTCAGATCATGAACTAGAACAAAGGAAAGAGAGCAATGTTCGAATCTCCATGATCAAATAGGATAGAACGGAAAAACGAACTACATTTCCTATCTCAAAATAAGAAAATGGAGCATATCCCTTTTATTGTGTATAAAATTTATGGTTTCTATTGGTGTAAATCCACTCACCTCAATTCAAGATGAGAAGCAATTCTCCATTGGTAGCAAATGGTTATCCATTAAGCGGAGGAAATCTTAGTTAATATAGACCCCTCTTGCAAGAACGGACTAACAGGGTCAGCTACCCAGCCAACCTTCATAATTAAATACCGTTACTGTATAGGTAGAGCTCGTTGTGAAAGACCTATTACTGGATAATTCATGGGTAGAGCCGAAGAATGTGAACTATACAAGTTAGCAATAACATTGATTAAATGAAGTAAAGGCTCCGGTGTATAGAGAAGACCTCACCGTTTAAGAAGTAACCATAGAAACGATGGAATCCACTATTTCTTTATCATTTCTATTTTTTTTTAATACCTAGTATAGTAAAATTTCGTATTTCGAGGTGAAACGCCTATAAAAAATAAAAAATCGTGGTTGGGAAGGTTATAGTAGCCAAAGCCGTTGGAATTTTTAGTTTATACATTGGAAAAATCCGTTTTGTTATTAATATACTAGGAAAGGGGCAAAAGAATAACTGAAAGAAAGGAAATCTATTAGTTATTCGTGAAAGTTTCATTTATTCAATGACCAGAATTAGACGGGGATATATCGCTCGGAGACGTAGAACAAAAATTCGTTTATTTGCATCAAGCTTTCGGGGGGCTCATTCAAGACTTACTCGAACTATTACTCAACAAAAAATAAGAGCTTTGGTTTCGGCTCATCGGGATAGGGATAAGCAAAAAATAAATTTTCGTCGTTTGTGGATCACTCGAATAAATGCAGCAATTCGTGAAAGGGGGGTATGCTATAGTTATAGTAGATTAATAAACGGTCTGTACAAGAGACAGTTGCTTCTTAATCGTAAAATACTTGCACAAATAGCTATATCAAATAGGAATTGTCTTTATATGATTTCCAATGAGATCATAAAAGAAGTAGGTTGGAAGGAATCCACCGGTTAAACGGAGTTGCCCGGAGAATGAACTCCGGGAAGGTCGAATAAAAATGAATAGAATATGATAAAATATGAGAAAGTAGTCAAAATAAATATGAATCAACACGTTCAATAAAAAAATTTATTCTTCCCAGATTATTCTTTTTTTTCTTACGACACGAGAATTCAATCCGGATTCTTGGATTTTTCCAACAAAATATAAATCCCCGTTTGAGTTCGGATGGGAATTCGAATTCAAGTGAAAAAAAAGTAAACCTATCTTTTTCTGGCTCTAAGACTAGGAGTTCTAGTGGTCGACTCGGTTCTTTCAAATTGTTTCTCATTATTAAGAAAAGGTAACAAAGATAAAATACGAGCTTGTTTTATAGCAATAGTAATTAACCGTTGTTGTTTCAAGGTCAATCTATTCACTCGTCTAGATAATATTTTTCCCTGTTCACTAATAAATCGACTAATTAAACTCATGTTTTTATAATCAATTCGATCCCCCGATTGGATCGGGGGCAAACGCCTACGAAAAGATCGCTTGGATTTAAGAAAAGTTCGCTTGGATTTATCCATGGTTTGGTTAGTTTATTTCTTATCCCTAAAATCCTATTTCAGCCGTATCTCTAATTAGAATAAAAAAAATAGGATTTGGTTTGTTTATAATTCTCTTTAACTATGTTAAATATGTGATATATATATATATAATGTCATTTTTTCCGTTTCCTTGTAAGATAAGGGCGCAGGTGCTCGGTTCGATCTA